AGTGATCTGGCGATATTGAGTGGAAAAGTCGTCACTCAACGGATAAAAGTTACTCTAGGGATAACAGGCTGATCTCCCCCAAGAGTTCACATCGACGGGGAGGTTTGGCACCTCGATGTCGGCTCATCGCATCCTGGGGCGGTAGTACGTCCCAAGGGTTGGGCTGTTCGCCCATGAAAGCGGTACGTGAGCTGGGTTCAGAACGTCGTGAGACAGTTCGGTCCATATCCGGTGTAGGCGTTAGAGTATTGAGAGGATTCTTCTTTAGTACGAGAGGACCGAGAAGAACATACCGCTGGTGTACCAGTTATCATACCAATGGTAAACGCTGGGTAGCTACGTATGGAAAGGATAACCGCTGAAAGCATCTAAGTGGGAAGCCCACCTCAAGATGAGTACTCTTATTGTGTTAGCAAGTAAGATCACGGCAAGACTAGCCGTTACATAACCGCTCTTTTAAGAACGGTTTGCAAATAGGCATCAAGTAGAAGTATAGTAATATATTAAGCTGAGATGTACTAATAGATCGAGGACTTGAACTTTTTTCTAGCTTTAAAAAATATTGTCTTGGTGTTTAAAGGATAGTGGAACCACATTGATCCATTTCGAACTCAATGGTGAAACGCTATAACAGTTACAATACTTAAGGAGGAGTCCTTTGGGAAGATAGCTTATGCCAGGACTTTTATATTTGAATTAGATTTTAAAAATAAAACAGAATAGTATCAAGAAATTTGAAAAACTATTACTTAGGGTTATATAATTTTTATTCAATGGAATACGCAATTATAGAAGCCAGTGGTCGTCAATTTTGGGTTGAACCAAAAAAATTTATTGAATTTAATAGATTAATTCTTAAAATTGGTAGCACTATTTTAATCAGACGAGTTTTATTTGTTAAACAGAAAAAAAATACTCTTATCGGCCAACCATACTTAAACAATGTTGTGGTAAAGGGAGTAGTTAGTAAACATTTTTTAGGACCAAAAATACTCGTATTTAAGATGAAACCTAAAAAAAAATATCGTAAAAAGATTGGACATAGACAAAAATTAACTCGGTTATTGATTAATAAAATTGAATAAATTTATTGATAGTTTAACCTATATGTTGATTATTTTAATTAGTATATTTACTATATTAATTTAGTTCTAAAATATAAACTTGGAGTATAAATAATTGTGTCTATTGGAATATTTGGAAATAAAATTGGCATGACGCAAGTTTTTGATAAAGATGGTTTAGCTTTACCTGTGACTGTAATCCGTATTGGTTCATGTTTTATTACTCAAATTAAAACAGAAAAACTTAATGGATATAATGCGGTTCAAATTGGGCATTCAAAAGGACGAACAGTAAATCTAAAAAAAGCTGAATTAGGTCACTTAAAAAAAAATGGGTTACCACCCTTGTCTGATCTGTGTGAATATAAAGTTATGGATTTAGAAAATTACTCATTAGGCCAAGTATTAAATGTTAATCATTTTGAGATTGGTCAATTTGTTAATGTTACTGGGAAATCTATAGGTAAGGGATTTAGTGGAAATCAAAAAAGACATAAATTTAAACGTGGACCAATGACTCATGGTTCTAAAAACCATAGAGCTCCAGGGTCAATAGGGCCAGGAACTACACCAGGTCGAGTGTTTCCAGGAAAGCTAATGGCAGGACAATTAGGAGCAAAAAAGATAACTGTATCAAAACTAGAAATTTTAGGTATTGATTCAAAACAAAATCTTTTAATTCTAAAAGGTAATGTACCGGGTAAACCTGGAAATTTACTAAATATTGTTCCTTCAAATTAAATTTTAATAATAAACTAAAAAATTATTTATGGCTTTACAAAAAATCCTTACTTTTCCTGTTAAAATATTAACAGGAGAAGAAAGTGGAGATGAGATAACATTAACTTTAAAATTAAAAGAAGCAACTAATACAATTAATTATGTTATTCAACGTGCTTATTTAGCACAAAGGTCTAATGAAAGACAAGGTACTGCTAATACCTTAACTAGAGCAGAAGTAAAAGGTGGTGGCCGTAAACCTTGGAGACAAAAAGGTACTGGGAGAGCCCGTGCAGGTTCGAATAGATCACCTTTATGGAAAGGTGGAGGAGTTTCTTTTGGTCCAAAACCAAAATTCTATTCGAGTAAGATCAATCGCAAGGAATGGCAATTAAGTTTAAGAAGCTTATTAATTGCTAAACAGAAAGATATTACAATAGTCGATAATTTTAACTTTTTAGAATATAAAACTAGTAATATTATTAAAGTATTAAATACTTTTGATATAAATTTATTTGAAAATACATTAATTGTTGTTCCAAAAATAGACGAGAAATTACTTAAATCCACTCGAAATATAAAAACAATTAAATTAATAGTTGCAAATAACTTAAACTTAAAGCAAATTTTATTGGCTAAAAATTTATTAATTACTAAAGATAGTTTAAAAACAATTGAGGAAACTTATAATGGCTAGAATAAAATTTAGTTCAAGTATTGATTTGATCAAATACCCTGTTACGACTATTAAAACAAACTTATTATTAGAAAATAACCAATATACATTCTTAGTAGATCCTAAACTAAATAAAGTTAGTATAAAAAAGGCAATTGAGTTTTTATTTGATGTAAGTGTTATTAAAGTTAATAGTTGTAATTTACCTAAGAAAAAACGTCGTGTGGGACAATTTACAGGTGTTAGACCTCGTTACAAGAAAGTAATCGTGAAATTAGCAAAGGATAATAAAATTGATCTCTTTTCTATTAACTAATAACATAACCATTAAATAAAGAGTAAGAGGAATAATATTTATGTCTATTCGTATTTGTAAAGTTTATACTGTTGGTACAAGAAATACTGTTTTTTCTTCTTTTGATGAAATTACTAAGACAAAACCAGAAAAAAAGTTAATTGGAAGAAATCACCGAAAAAAGGGGCGTAATAATCAAGGATTAATTACAACACGCCACCATGGTGGTGGTCATAAAAGAAGATATCGTATGATAGATTTTAAACGTAAAAAACACGATATTTTAGGTAATGTTTTTGCTATTGAATACGATCCTAACCGTAATGCTAGAATTGCATTAATTCATTATGAAAATGGTGATAAAACTTATATAATTTGTCCTGATTCTTTAAAAATCGGTAGTAAAATTATGTCTGGTCCAAATGCGCCTGTTGAAATTGGTAATTCATTACCTTTAGAAAATATACCTTTAGGTACCTCTATTCACAATATAGAATTGTCTTATAATAAAGGTGGTCAAATTGTTCGGGCAGCAGGAACTTCAGCAAGAATTTTAGCAAAAGAGAATAACTATGTTACAGTACGTTTACCCTCTAAAGAAATTAGGATTGTTCATAAAAGTTGTTATGCAACAATTGGTATTGTAAGCAATCGAGATAGTAATAATGTTAAGTTAGGAAAGGCAGGGCGTAAACGTTGGTTGGGTATTAGACCAACGGTACGTGGTTCTGTTATGAACCCTTGTGACCATCCACATGGTGGTGGAGAAGGTCGTGCAACTATTGGGCGTCCGAAAGCTTATACTCCTTGGGGGAAAGCTGCACTTGGTGTTAAAACAAGAAAAAAAGATAAATATAGTGATATTTATATAGTTCGTTCGAGAGTATAAGACTAACTGTTCTTTTAATTATTTTTATAATTTTATCTTTAAATAAATTTATGGCAAGATCTTTTCGTAAAGGCCCTTTTATAGCTTATCATTTGCTACAAAAAATTGAAAAAATGAATAAAACTGGAAAAAAAACATCAATTAAGACTTGGTCACGTTCATCTATGATTATTCCAGCGATGATTGGTCATACAATTTCAGTATATAATGGTAAAAAGCATATCCCCCTTTTTATATCTGACCAAATTATTGGCCATAAGCTTGGAGAATTTATACCAACTCGAAACTTTCGTTCTCATATAAAAAGTAGTGACAGACGTACAAAAAAGAAATAAATATTTAATAAATAAATGAAAAATAAACAAACAGCAAAAGCTGTCAGTAAATATATTAGAATATCATCGCATAAAGTTCGACGTGTTTTAGACCAGATTCGTGGTCGTTCATATTTAGAAGCTTTAATGCTATTACAATTTATGCCTTATAGAGCTTGTGGACCAATTTGGCAAGTATTAAATTCAGCCGCTGCAAATGCTGAAAACAATAATGGTCTTAATAAAGAAGATCTAATTGTTAAAACAGTCTTTGCTGACCAAGGTCCAGTATTACGTAGGTTTAGACCACGTGCGCAAGGGAGAGGTTATCAAATTCGTAAACCAACTTGTCATATTACCATAATTTTAGAACCTAATACTTAATAGATTCATAAATAAATTTTTAATAAAACTAATACGAGACTAGATTATGGGACATAAAACACATCCTTTAGGCTTTAGGCTGGGAATTGTACAAGAAGATCGATCATTATGGTATAGTGGAACAAATTCTTATATTTCTTTTTTGAAAGAAGACTATACAATTAGAGAATATATATCTCAATTTCTGATTTCAAATAATGTTGGTTATTCAGGTATTACCAAACTTATTATTAAACGTAATGAGACAAAAAAAAGACTATATATTGAAATACAATCTGTAGTACCTGGGCGTATTGTAGGGAAATCAGGATCATTATTAAGAACATTAGATCAAGAACTTAGTGCGCTTTTAAAAAACAAAAAAGTTTTAATTAATATTGTTGAAATTACAAAACCCTATACAGAAGCTAGTATATTAGTTGACGTTTTAGTAAAAAAATTAGAAGAAAGAGTTTCATTCCGAAAATGTATCCGAGAAATTCTTAGACGCTACAGAACAGAAGACGAATTAAAAGGTATTAAGGTTCAAATAGCAGGTCGGCTAAATGGCGCTGAGATTGCAAGAACAGAATGGGTTCGTGAAGGTCGTGTTCCGCTTCAAACATTACGTGCTAATATTGATTATTCTTATAAAGTAGCCCAAACAACATATGGTATTTTAGGAATTAAAATATGGCTTTTTAAAAATGAAATCTTAGCACAAAAATTTATTTAATAACATTATAAAATTTAAGAAAATGCTTAGCCCTAAAAAAACAAAATTCCGAAAACAACACCGTGGTAGATTAAAAGGGAAAGCCTCAAGAGGAAATAAGATTAGTTTTGGTGATTATGCTATTCAAGCATTAGAACCTACCTGGTTAACATCTCGTCAAATTGAAGCGACGAGAAGAACAATTACACGATATACAAAAAGGGGTGGGAAATTATGGATAACGGTTTTCCCAGATAAACCAGTAACTGCAAGAGCGGCAGAATCAAGAATGGGATCAGGAAAAGGGTCAGTTGACTATTGGGTAGCTGTAGTTAAACCTGGAACTATTTTGTTTGAGTTAAGCGGTGTTCCTTTAAAACTTGCAAAAGAAGCAATGATAATTGCTTCTTATAAGTTACCAATTAAAACAAAATTCCTTATAAATTAAAGAAGAAAATCTATTATGAGTTTACCAAAAATCGATGAAATTAAAAATTTAGATAAAAATGAGTTAGAAAATGAGATTTTAAATATAAAAAAACAATTGTTTAAATTACGTGTACGACGTGGAGCAAAACAATCTTTTAAATCGCATCAATTTAAACATGGAAAACATAGATTGGCACAGTTATTAATGATACAAAAAAGTAATTAGAAAATTATCTTAAGGAATAATGATTTATGGTTAAACTACAGAGACTTGGTATTGTAATAAGCAATAAAATGCAAAAAAGTGTTGTTGTTGCTGTTGAGTATCGTTATAAACATAAGTTTTATTCAAAAATTATAGTTAGAACAAAACGTTATTTAGCACACGATGCAGAGGATATTTGTAATATTGGAGATGAAATATTATTAGAAGAAAGTAGACCATTAAGTAAAAAGAAACGTTGGATAGTAAAAAAAATATTAAATAAAGCAGTAATCGTTAATTAAGGTTTTAAAATTTATTATATTATGATACAACCACAAACGTATTTAACAGTAGCAGATAATACAGGTGCAAAAAAAATTATGTGCATTCGTGTACTAGGTGGGCGTCGGAAATATGCAAAACTTGGTGATATTATTATTGGGGTTGTAAAGGAAGCGACACCAAATATGTTAACTAAAAGATCTGACATTGTTAAAGCTGTCGTAATAAGAACAAAAAAAGCTGCTTCACGGAAAGATGGGACTAGCATTCGTTTTGATGATAATGCGGCTGTTATTATTAATATGGATAAAAACCCAAAAGGTACAAGAATTTTTGGGCCAATTGCAAGAGAAATTCGTGATAAAGATTTTACTAAAATTGTTTCATTAGCCCCTGAGGTTATTTAAATGAAGAAAAAAGCTACTTTAAAAATGAAGGTACACGTAAAAATAGGTGAAAAAGTAAAAATAATTTCTGGACAAGAAAAAGGAAAAGTAGGTCTTGTAAAAAAAATCATAAAACAAGAAAACAAACTTATTATTGAAGGTATCAATATAAGGATTAAACATGTTAAACCTACTAGACCTGAAGAAAATGGTGAAATTAAAAGGATTGAATTCCCAATCCATAGTTCAAATGTATCACTTTACCAGGAGTAATATTTTATGATAAATGATAATGAAATTGAAGCAAAAAATTTAAAATTTTTATATAAAGATTTAGTATTCCCTAATTTAGTTAAACAATTTAACTATAAGAATAATCACCAAGTCCCAAAATTAGTTAAAATTCAGCTAAACCGTGGGTTAGGGGTTGATGGTCAAAATAACAAAACATTACAAAAATCGATTGATGAAATGCGTTTAATCACAGGACAACAACCAATTTTAACAAAAGCAAAAAAATCTATAGCAGGCTTTAAAGTTCGAGAAGAAATGGTTTTGGGGATAACAGTAACCCTTCGAAGTAAAAAGATGTATGCTTTTTTAGAAAAATTAATTCATCTTGTTTTACCAAGAATTAGAGATTTTAGAGGGTTAAGCTTAAAAGGGTTTGACCGTAATGGTAATTATAATTTTGGATTAAAAGAGCAGTTAGTATTCCCTGAAATTAGCTATGAAAATGTAGATCAAATAAAAGGCTTTAATATTTCCATAGTAACAACAGCACAAACAAAAATTGAAGGTATTGCTCTTTTAAAAGAGTTTGGTTTCCCATTAACTGATTAAAAAGGAGTATGAAGATATAGTGACAACAGATATTATTGCAGACACATTAACTCGCATTAGGAATGCAAATTTAGTTCGCCACCAAATTGTTAGAGTTATAAAAACAAAAGTAACTTATTCAGTTGTAAAAATTTTAAAAGAAGAAGGTTATATTTCTAATTTTGAAGAAATTGAAGTTTCTAATAGAAAATATTTATTACTTTGTTTAAAATATCATAGTCAAAAAAGACAACCAATTATTACAGGGATTAAAAGAATAAGTAAACCTGGTTTAAGGATTTATGTGAATAAAAGCAATTTACCTAATGTTTTAAGTAATTTAGGAATAGCTATATTATCAACTTCTAAAGGAATTCTTACAAATAATAAAGCAAAAAAATTAGGCGTGGGTGGTGAAGTTATTTGTTATATTTGGTAATAAAGGTTTAAATTTATATGGGAAGAATCGGGAAATTACCTATAAAGGTACCATCTAATGTTCAAGTTGAGGTTAATCAAAACAATATTGAAGTTTCGGGGCCACATGGGAAACTTTTTAGAAAAATTTCAGATGTAATTTCAGTTGAATTAAGTGATAATATTATTTACGTAAAGAAAAATGAAAATACACGGATCGCGAATCAACTCTATGGCCTGAGTAGAACTTTAATTAATAATATGGTAGTTGGAGTTTCAAAAAAATTTGAACGTACACTAGAACTTCAAGGAGTTGGTTATCGTGCTCAATTAAAAGGTAAAGATTTAGTTTTAAACTTAGGTTATAGTCATCCAATTTTAATAGCAATACCTCTAGGGATTGAGATTAAAGTAGAAAAAAACGTAGGGATAATTATTACAGGGTTTGATAATGAACTTGTCGGCCAATTAGCTGCAACAATAAGAAGTAAACGTCCTCCTGAACCATATAAAGGTAAAGGCATATTATATAAAGGTGAAATTATTAAACGTAAAGTAGGAAAATCAGGGAAATAATAAATTATGGGAAAGAGAGAGAAGAAAATAATTAAAGGTAACAATATTAAACCACGCTTAGCTGTTTTTCGTTCAAATAAACATATTTACGCCCAAGTTATTGATGATTCTTGTTCAAAAACAATTATAAGTTGTTCTACATTGGAATTAGAAGTAAAAGCAAAATGCGAAAAAACTTCAAATAAAATGGCTTCAAAAATTGTCGGAGAAATTATTGGCGCAAGGTTACTAGAAGAAAATATTAAAGAAATAATATTTGATAGAGGGAAAAAATCTTATCACGGAAGAATAAAAGAACTAGCTGAAGGTGCTAGGTTAGTTGGGTTAAGTTTTTAGTAATTATAGGTTTTAAATATAAATTTATTTAGTCTCTTATCACATTTATGAACACTCCAAATAAAAAAATTCGTTGGGAACAAAGGGTAGTAAAAATTTCTCGGGTTTCGAAAGTAGTAAAAGGTGGTAAAAAAATAAGTTTCCGGGCAACTGTTGTTGTTGGTGATATGGAAGAAAGAGTTGGGGTAGGTGTTGGTAAAGCTGAAGAAGTTAGTACTGCTATAAAAAAAGCAGAAACTGATGCAAAAAAAAATGTATTAACGATCCCTATTGCTGAAGGTAAAACAATCCCTCATGCTATGGTTGGTATAGCGGGTGGCTCTAAAGTTTTTATTAGACCTGCCGTTCCAGGTACAGGAGTTATTGCTGGGGGTTCAGTACGTATTGTTTTAGAACTTGCGGGTATTAAAAACATTTTATCAAAACAACTTGGTTCTAATAATCCTCTAAATAACGCTAGGGCTACTATTGTTGCTTTAAAAAGTTTAAATACAATTGAACAAGTGATGCAAAAACGACAAATTTCTCTCGAACAAGTCTTAGGGAAATAAATATAAAACTAAAGAGATTAGTGGGAAAAATATTTGTTAATATAAGAAAAATATCTATTTATTTAAATTTTTCCATGAATTTACAATTACGAAGTAAAAATACTCCTTCTTTTCGACAACGTTTCTTTTTAACAATTGGTTTACTTACATTAGTTAGAATCGGTAGTTTTATACCGCTCCCCTATATAGATATTAAAACATTTTCTCCTTTATTAGAATCAAATACTTCAACAACAGCTGTTGCTTCGATTTTAAATAGTTTTTCTGGAGGTGAAAACGCTTCTTTTAGTATATTAAGTCTTGGGATTTTACCTAATATAAATGCTTCTATTATAATACAACTTTTAACTACTATTAATCCAACTCTTTTAAAATTACAAAAAGAAGAAGGTGAATATGGTCGACGTAAGCTTACAGATTATACTAGATATTTAACTTTTTTTTGTGCGATTATTGAAAGTATTGTTACAACTTATAGTTTTCGCCCATTAATATTTAATTGGAACGTTCTAGTATTAATTCAATTAAGCCTGACCTTAATAGCAGGTTCAATGATTATTCTCTGGTTTAGTGAATTGATTACAAAAGATGGTATAGGTAACGGGTCATCAATATTAATTTGTTTTAATATTGTTTCAAATTTTCCTGACCAACTTAGAGCTATGATTTTAGCTCTGTCAAATCAAAATATTATAATTAGTTTTTTTATTGGTGGAATATTTTTATTAACAACAGTTGGGTGTATTTATATAAATGAAGCAATGGTAAAAATTCCATTAGTTTCCGCGAGTCAATTATTACGTAATGTAAATAAATTTTCATTATGGAATAATAGTAATTTACCTCTTCGAGTTAACCAAGCTGGTGTAATGCCTTTAGTTTTTACTTCTTCAGTAATGGTTATTTTATCTTCTCTTGCTAACTTACTCTACGGACAACTTATTAATATCGAATTGTTTTCTTTTTTGAATTCTTTTTCTACAAATTTAACTTTGGGAATCGGGAAAATTTTTTATTGGTCTACTTATGGTATATTAGTCTTTTTTTTTACATCATTTTATTCAACCATACTTTTAGATCCAAAAGATATGACTGAACAATTTCGTAAAAATTCTGTTACAATAAAAGGAATTACTCCAGGTAAGTCAACCCAAAAATACTTATCGATAACCATTAAAAGATTAACGGTTTTAAATGCGGTATTTCTTATTGGTGTTCTTATTCTACTTAACGGTTTAGAATATTTATTACCAGTAAATAATTTAAATTTACGTGGGTTTGGATTAACTTCTCAACTTATTTTAGTTAATGTTTTAGTAGATACTTTTAGGAAAGTTAGAAATTTATTAAATGCTGAAGCTATGTTTTAAATTTTTAAAGTAAAAAATAGTTTAAAGTTAGTAAAAAAAAATTATATAATTTATAAAACAATATGAAAGTTAGACCTTCAGTAAAAAAAATGTGTGAAAAATGTAGAATTATCCGTCGCCATGGTCGAGTTCAAGTAATTTGTACTAATCTTAAACATAAGCAACGACAAGGTTAAATTTAAAAAGAAAATGGAGATAAAATATGGTTCGATTTCTTGGGATAGATCTTGCAAACAATAAAAAAATTAAATATGCTTTAACTGGAATCTATGGTATTGGTTTATCTAGAGCGGAAGAAATTTTAGATAGCGCAGGATTAAAAGCTGCTGATGATGCGGGTGTGAGAACAAAAGATTTATCTGACGAAGATATTAGTAACTTGAGAAAGGTTCTAGAAAAAAATTACCAACTTGAAGCCGACTTATTCCGTTTAACAAATTTAAATATAAAACGATTAATGGAAAATGGTTCAATTAAAGGTCGTCGTCACCGTGCAGGATTACCTGTTCGAGGACAACGAACACGAACTAACGCTAGAACTAGAAGAGGAGGAAAAAAAACAGTGGCAGGAAAAAACAAGTAAACAATATTTAGAAAATTTAACCACAGGTTGGAGAATGTAAGAAATGAAAAAAAAAATGAAGCGCACTATTGTTACTGGAACTATGCATGTACACGCTACTTTTAACAACACAATTGTAACCGTAAGTGATTTAAATGGAAACACATTATCATGGGCTTCATCGGGGACTGTTGATTTTAAAGGGTCTCGTAAAGGTACGCCATTTGCTTCGCAAAAGGCTGCTGAAAAAGCTGCATTAATAGCTAAAGAATCATATGGACTTAAAAGATTAGAAGTTGTTATAAAAGGTTCTGGTCCAGGTAGAGAACCTGCCATTAGAGCAGTTTATCAAAAAGGAATAAGAATCGTTTCTATAAAAGATGTAACGTTTATACCTTATAATGGTTGTCGCCCTCCAAAACGTAGAAGGGTTTAAACGTTAAGAAGTAGGAAATTTTTTTGTAAAGATAATGAAATAGTCCAATTTTATAAAAAAAAACTACAAGATATATCTATTTATTATGACTCTATATAAATAAAATAAATAGATATTAATCAAAAGGAGATAAATAATGAAGATAAATAGTAAATGTAAGTGTGTAGACTTAGATTTATTAAACCATAATGAATTTTATGGGCATTTTGTTTTTACTTCATTAGAACAAAGTGAAGGTACTACAATTGGTAATATGTTAAGACGTGCTTTACTTTCAAATTTATATGGGTTTCGAATTACTGGTGTTCGAGTTGCAGGTATAAATAATGAATTTACTCCTTTAGAAGGGGTTCGTGAAGACCTTCTCGAGATCATATTAAATTTAAAAGAAATTATTATATATGATCAAAATAACACTGGTCAAGCTTGTTATGGACTGTTAAAAGCGCAAGGGCCAGCTATAATAACTGCGGGAGCTATTACGTTACCTAATGGTATTAAAGTTTTAAACCCTAGTAATCATTTATTAACAATCTCTGATGAATCAATAATTGAATTATCAATAAAAATAGAATACGGGAAATCTTATATTCTAGCTAAAAACCAAAAATTAGAAGGAGCTGCAGATTTTATTCCAATCGACTCTAATTTTGCACCCGTATTAAAGGTTAACTCTTATATTAAACCATTACCGCAGGATGTTGAAAACACAAATGAGGAACTTCATCTAGAAATTTTTACTAATGGTACTTTATTACCTCATCAAGCATTGATACAAGCTCGAAATATGATAGGGTATATGTTATCAACAATTACTAATATGGAGTTTCCTTGTTTTGATTACAAGGAAATAGAAAAACCTAGTAAAAAAGATCTTGTTTCTATAAATACGGAACTCGACAGTGAGAAAACAATAAAAAAAACTAAAGCAAAGTTAAAAAAGGAAACAATTGAAGTTAGAGAGGCAGAAATAAATTCCGAAAAAGGAAAAATTATTGAGGAAACTGAAAAGCAAGAGAAAATTAATGGTAATAAAAAAATTACACCAGAGGAAAGATTAATAAAACGCGTAAATGATATGGAGAGTGGGTCTTTAAAAGGCTTAGGTTTATCAAACCGAATAATTAAAGCTTTAAATAAGGTTAATATTAATTTTACTTGGGATTTAATGGAATACCCTTCCCCTAACTTAATAAGTATAGAAGGGCTAGGTCCAAAATCGGTAGAAGAAATAAAGAATAAATTAACTCTTTTTTATGAGCCTCCTACTGATTAATACTTTATATTCTTATTAGCGTTTTTATACGCATTCAATCTCAATTTTATTATAGAAACTTAATATTATTATGAAAGATACTTTTATCCCGTCGAAACTTGATTTAAAACAACAATGGTATATAATTGATGCAAAAGATAAATGTTTAGGTAGATTAGCTACAGAAGTGTCTAATTTACTAAGAGGTAAAAATAAAAGCATTTTTACCCCTTCACAAGATGTTGGTGACTACATTATAATAGTAAATGCAAGTCAAATAAATGTCAGTGGTAAAAAACGTGTACAAAAATTATACTTTCGTCATTCTGGTCGACCTGGTGGCAAAACAGTTGAAAGTTTTGAAGATTTACAAATTCGTATACCAGAACGTATTCTTGAAAAGGCTATTAAAGGGATGCTACCAAAAAATCGTTTAGGTCGAAAACTATTTACAAAATTAAAAGTATACAAAGGTCAAGAGCATCCACATATGTCTCAAAAGCCTCAAAAAATAGAATTATAATAAATTAAAGTTTATGACAAGTAAAAACCAAACTAATCCTCATATTTATGGGATTGGTAGAAAAAAAGAATCTACAGCAATCGTTTATTTAGTGCCTTTTACAGAATCCACTTCACAAATAACATGTGAGGTAAACGGTCATAAAGCAGAACAATACTTTCAGCAAAATTTTACCTACTTAAATCAAATAAGTTTACCTTTAAAAAAGGTTAAATTAGATAAAAAGTATAAAATTATTGCAAATGTAAAAGGGGGTGGTTTAACTGGGCAGGCTGATTCAATAAGATTAGGAATTGCAAGAGCTCTTTGTAAAGTTGATAAGCTTAATTTTAGACCTATTTTGAAATTCGAAGGATTTTTAAAACGTGATGCACGAATTAAAGAACGTCGTAAATATGGTTTAAAAAAAGCCAGAAAAGCTTCTCAGTACTCAAAACGTTAATTCAAAACAATATTTTACTATATACTTATTATAAACATTATTTATATGCCTAAAAAGAATATACACCCAAAATGGTTTAATGATACAAAAGTCTATTATGATGGACAATTAATCATGATTGTAGGTTCAACAAAACCTGAATTACATGTTGATATTTGGTCAGGTAACCATCCTTTTTATACAGGATCGCAAAGAATAATCGATACAGAAGGTCGTGTTGAAAGGTTCTTAAAAAAATACAAGATTGAAAATGTGGTTAGCTAAAACCTATTAATTAATTAAAATTTAAATATATGCCAACTATACAACAACTTATTAGAGTACGACGTAAAAAAATACAACCCCGAACAAAATCACCTGCATTAAAAAGTTGTCCTCAACGTAGAGGTGTGTGCACTAGGGTTCATACAATTACACCAAAAAAACCAAACTCAGCAATCCGAAAAGTGGCCCGAGTAAGATTAACTTCTGGATTTGAGGTTACAGCTTATATACCTGGGATTGGTCATAATTTGCAAGAACATTCTGTTGTTTTACTTCGTGGTGGAAGGGTAAAAGATTTACCAGGAGTACGTTATCATATTATTAGAGGAACTTTGGATACAATTGGAGTAAAAGACCGACGTCAGGGTCGTTCAAAGTATGGAATGAAAAAACCAGTAAAATAAAATAAAAGATTAATAAAACAAATTATGTCACGTCGTACAAATAAAAAAAGAAAATTTCCCATAGCTGATTCAGTTTATGATAGTTTTTTAGTAAATTTAATGATATCAAAAATTTTAAAAAGTGGTAAGAAAACCGTAGCACAAAAAATAATTTATGAGGCTTTTGATATTATAAAAGAAAGAACAAATAGTCAGCCATTAAAAATTTTTGAAAAAGCTGTAAAAAATGTAAGTCCCGCAGTTAAGATAAAAGCTAAGCGTGTTGGAGGTTCTACTTACCAAGTACCTATTGAAGTAAAAAAGTTTCGAGGTATTAATTTAGGCTTATGTTGGATTATCCAATTTGCCAGAGCCCGCTCGGGAAAAACAATAGCAATCAAGTTAGCAAATGAGATTATAGATGCTTCGAAAGGCTCAGGTAATTCAATCCGTAAAAAAGATGAAACTCACCGTATGGCAAGATCAAATAAAGCTTTTGCACATTTCCGTTCTTAATAATTTATATTAATTAAACCTTATTTAATTAAACGCCAAAAGTAAAAAATATAAAATAATACAAGGACTATATATTATGGCTCGCGAAAAATATGACCGTACGAAACCACATATCAATATTGGAACAATTGGACATGTAGATCATGGTAAGACTACATTAACTGCTGCAATTACAGCTGTTTTATCACTTTCAGGGGACGCGAATAATGCAAAAAAATATGAAGATATTGATGCAGCACCTGAAGAACGCGCACGTGGTATAACAATAAATACTGCACATGTAGAGTATGAAACGGCAAGTCGCCATTATGCTCATGTAGATTGCCCAGGCCATGCCGATTATGTTAAAAATATGATTACTGGTGCGGCACAAATGGATGGAGCAATTTTAGTTGTTTCAGCAGCAGATGGACCGATGCCTCAAACACGTGAGCATATTTTATTATCTAAACAAGTTGGTGTTCCGCATATTGTAGTATTTTTAAATAAAGAAGACCAGGTCGATGACCTTGAATTAGTAGAATTAGTGGAATTAGAAGTTAGAGAATTATTATCTAATTACGATTTTCCTGGTGACGATATACCAATACTTACTGGTTCTGCTTTACAAGCTCTTGATGCCATTAATAATGAACCCAATCTAGTAAAAGGTGATAATAAATGGGTTGATAAAATTTATTTTTTAATGGAATCAGTTGATAGTTATATCCCAACACCAATTCGTGATGTTGATAAACCATTTCTAATGGCGATTGAAGATGTTTTTTCAATTACTGGCCGAGGAACAGTTGCCACTGGTAAAATTGACCGTGGAATTGTAAAAGTAGGTGAAACAGTAGATCTAGTTGGTTTAGGTGATACCAAATCGACGACAGTAACTGGTGTTGAAATGTTCCAAAAAACTTTAGATGAAGGTGTAGCCGGAGATAATGTAGGGATTTTACTACGTGGATTACAAAAAGGTGATATAGAACGTGGAATGGTTTTATCAAAACCTGGAACAATTACTCCACATAACACTTTTGAGTCTGAACTTTATATTTTAACGAAAGAAGAAGGTGGTCGCCATACTCCATTTTTCCCTGGTTATAGACCTCAATTCTATGTAAGAACAACAGATGTTACAGGTGAAATTTTAAGTTTTATTACGGATGAAGGGGAAAAAACATTAATGGTTATGCCAGGTGATCGGGTTAAAATGACAGCTAAATTAATTTCTTTAATTGCAATTGAAGAAGGGATGCGATTTGCTATTCGTGAAGGTGGTCGAACTATTGGTGCTGGTGTTGTTTCAAAAATTATTCAATAAGTTATATTTTTATGTCAAAAGAAAAAATACGAATTATTTTACAGTCTTTTAATCATTTAGTCTTAAATGAATGCTGCAAAAAAATATTAGATGCTTTAGCGAATGAGAAATCAATTTTAAATGTAGCGGGACCGATTTCATTCCCTACAAAAAAAAGATCATATTGTGTCTTAAGATCTCCACATGTGAATAAGGACTCTCGTGAACAGTTTGAAATCCGTCGATATAAGAAAATTATTGATATCCACTCGGACTCGAAAGAAATCGTGAATACTTTATTAATATTAGATCTTTCACCAGGTGTATCTACTGAATTATATAGTTACAAATAGTATTATTATTCTTGTTCAAGTTTTAAATTTAAAACTTGAACAGAAATAATAATATTATACTTGCATTAATTCTTCTTCTTTAAAATTAGATGTATTTGTACCACCATAATTGACTTTTACAAATCTAACTAAAACAGGATAATTTGAGCCACCTTTTTCTACTATTACAACAGTTCCTACATCATTATACCAATATGATTCTTTTCTTAAAATACGTACTTTTGCTCCTTTTTCTATTTCTGCCATGGTTTTTTTGTTTAAAATATAATTTAATTAATAGTTATAAATATAATTCTATTCTATTTTTTATTAAGTTTACATAAAATTTTTATTTAGTTGTTTTTTGCTCTTATATGTGTTAATAATAAATTATTATTAACGTATGCTAAGGAGAGGCATTTATGAAAAATGAAACCCCAAAGATTTTCTATATACTTTTAATTGGGTTAGCAGTTGTTTCCGGTTTTATTTATTTTAAGTGGGACAATTTTTTAGAATTAGGAAGTAATTTAATTAATTTTAAAGAGAGTCATCCAAGTCAAATGATTTCTTTTGACAAATTTTTAAGCTATTTAGAAAATGGTGATATAAAAAAAGTAGATTTATATGAAAATGCTGAAATAGTAGTGTTTGATGCTTTTGGTTCTTTAGGTGATAAATTACAGCATATCGGTGTAAAAGTGCCTATCCGTAATTCATCTTTAATTTTAAAATTAAGAGAATTTCAAATAGACTTTACAGCTCACCCAGCTGTAACTTTTGAATCAGCATGGTCTATTCTAAGTGCTCTTTTAGTCCCAGTTTTACTTTTAGTCGTTTTCCAACTATTTTTTTCAGAAGGTAGTAATTATGACTTTTTTGGTAATTTACGTAAAGCTCGGGCAAAAATTCAATTAGATGCAAATACTGGTGTTTCTTTTAGTGATGTTGCTGGTATTGATGAGGCCAAACAAGAATTTGAAGAATTTGTTTCTTTTCTTAAAATGCCACAATTATTTACAGCTGTTGGTGCTAATCCTCCAAAAGGAGTAATCATAGTTGGTCCTCCTGGGACAGGGAAAACTTTATTAGCAAAAGCAATCGCTGGAGAAGCGGGTGTACCTTTTATTAGTATTTCTGGTTCCGAGTTTGTTGAAATGTTCGTTGGAATAGGGGCTTCCCGTGTTCGTGATTTATTTGAAACAGCAGAACGAAATTCTCCCTGTATTTTATTTATTGATGAAATTGATGCAATCGGTAGACAAAGGGGAACAGGTGTTGGAGGAACTAACGATGAGAGAGAGCAAACATTAAATCAAATTTTAACAGAGATGGATGGGTTTAAGCCCACAAGTGGTATAATTGTTATTGCAGCTACAAATAGAGCTGATGTATTAGATTCCGCTTTATTACGTCCTGGTCGTTTTGATAGACAAATAACAGTTAACTTACCAGATATCTATGGGCGTATAGAAATTTTAAAAGTTCATAGTCGAAATAAAAATATAGATTCAAAAACATCTCTTAAATTTATTGCACAAAGAACTGCTGGTTTCTCAGGAGCTGATTTAGCTAATATACTTAATGAAGCGGCGATTTTAACAGCTCGGGCTAACTTAGAAACAATATCAATTAAACAAATATATACAGCTATTGAAAGAATTATTGCTGGTTTAGAGGGAGTTCTTTTAAATGATTCCCGAAACAAACGATTAGTTGCTTACCATGAAGTTGGGCATGCGTTAGCTGGTACCTTATTAAAAAATCATGATGATGTTCAAAAAGTAACCTTAATTCCTCGCGGACGTGCTCAAGGGTTAACTTGGTTTACACCGGATGAGCAACCTCTTTTAACGCGGGGCCAATTATCTTCTAGACTAATAGGTACCCTTGGTGGAAGAGCAGCGGAAAAAGTTATTTTTGGTAAAATGGAAATAACTAGTGGAGCTAGTAATGACTTTTTTAAAGTAAATTCTTTAGCTAGACAAATGGTTACAAGATTTGGTATGTCTAGTTTAACCCCAATGGCTATGGACTTACCACAACCTTCAATCTTTTTTGGTCGACGTTTACAAACAAGACCTGATTGTTTTCTTGACGTGGCAGATCAAATTGATATGCAAATTATTGAAATTGTTGAAGATGGATTTGATAAAGCTTGTACTATATTAGAAAGAAACCGTTTATTATTAGATCAATTAGCGACATTATTAACACAAATTGAGACAATTGATGGGAAAGATTTTGAGAAATTTGTAAGTAGTTATACTGGCTTACCTAAAAAAACTAAATTACAACCAATATCTTAATTAATTTAACTCATATGTAAGGTTTCTTTAATTGTATTTAAATACAATTAAAGAAACCTTACATATGAGTTAAATTAATTACCTAAACTTTGCCAATCTACATCAACATCATTTAAAATTAATGATGAATTATAGATTTGTAAAATAATTAATAAAAAAACTAAAAATAATAGCATAGCTATACCCATAAGTAATGTTGTAGCCCAACCTGGTGCTACTTTACCATATTCAGAATTTAAAGGTCTTAAAATATCACCTAATTTTGTTTTGAAAGCCATAATGTAATAAAGTTTAAGTTAATTAATAACAATTTCTTGTCAGTATAGTAATTTAATAATTATAAATAAAGTAAAAACTATGGAAACATCTACAATTTTAATAATTTTTGTATCTAGCTTATTAATAGGGATAACTGCTTATTCAACTTATACGGCGTTTGGGCCGGGGTCAAAATTTTTGAGAGATCCCTTTGAGGAACATGAGGATTAATATTTACAAATTACTTAACAATTTTATCTTTCCTATCGATATAAAATTTTAATTTTATATCGATAGGAAAGATAAAACTAGAAATATATAATTATTCTTTAAGTATTTTAGGTGGATCACGGAAGAAAACAGCAAAAAAGAGAACCATTAGTGTTCCTATCAATAAAGTTGCATACACTAATGCTGGTTGTGAAAGTTGTGAAAAATCTATGCCCATATTTTTTCCTTTTAATTAATTAAAAAAATAAATTATACTACACCTTGTTTACGAGTTGTTTCATCACCTAATTTTTGGAATGCACCAAATTCTACTTGCTCAGTAACCTCTGAACCAATACCAGTAAACACATCACGGAATATAGTACGTGAACCATGCCATAAATGACCTAAGAAGAATAATAATGCTAAATTTAAATGACCAAAAGTATACCAACCACGTGGACTACTTCTGAATACTCCATCAGATTCTAAACTTGTTCTATCAAACTCAAAAACTTCCCCAAGTTGAGCCTTACGAGCAAATTTTTTCACTGTTGGTGCATCTTTAAATGATTGCCCATTTAATTTACCACCATAGAAACTAACATTAACACCAACTTGTTCTATGCTATATTTAGATTCAGCACGTCTGAATGGTATATCTGCACGAATAATTCCATCTTTATCAATTAGAATTACAGGGAAAGTTTCAAAGAAAGCAGGCATACGACGTACAGCCAATTCTCGACCTTCACGATCTCTAAAAATTGGGTGTCCTAACCAAGCTTCTGCGATTCCATCACCTTTGTTCATAGGACCAGATCTAAATAAACCACCTTTAGCTGGGTTATTACCAATATAATCATAGAAAGCTAATTTATCAGGAAGACTTGACCAAGCCTCACTTTCAGATAAACCCTCATTTAATGAAACTTCAACACGACGTTCAATTTCTTGTTGGAAATATCCACTATCCCATTGATATCTTGTTGGCCCAAATAATTCAATTGGAGTTGTTGCAGAACCATACCACATAGTTCCTGAAGTAATAAAAGCTGCAAAAAAGACAGCTGCAATACTACTAGATAGTACTGTTTCAATATTACCCATACGTAGTGCACGATATAAACGTTGAGGAGGTCTTAGAGTTAAATGGAAACCACCTGCTAAGACACCAAAGCTTCCTGCTGCCATATGGTGTGATGCAATCCCACCAGGATTGAAAGGATTAAAACCTGAAGCTCCCCATGAAGGTGCTACGGGTTGAACTTGACCTGTTAATCCATACGCATCAGAAACCCAAATACCAGGACCAAAAAATCCAGTTACATGGAATGCACCAAAACCAAAACATAATAAACCAGATAAAAATAAATGTATACCAAAAATTTTTGGTAAATCTAAAGAAGGTTCACCTGTTCTTGGATCACGGAATAATTCAAGATCCCAATAAACCCAATGCCAAACGGCAGCTAAGAAACATAAACCTGATAATATAATATGACTATAAGCTACTCCTTCGTAACACCATAGACTTACAATTGGTTCAGATCTTTCTCCAGCAATATCCCAACCTGTCCATGAGTCGGAAACACCTAATCTAGTCATAAAAGGCATTACAAACATGCCTTGACGCCACATCGGATTTAAAATAGGATCTGAGAAATCAAAAATAGATAATTCGTATAATGCCATTGAACCAGCCCATCCTGCAACTAATCCTGTGTGCATTAAATGAACTGCAATTAATCTACCTGGGTCATTTAGAACTACAGTATGAACACGGTACCATGGTAATGCCATTTGTTATAAGCTCCTATTAAGTGAACATGTTTTTGACTTTCTTACTATGAAATTTACATATACCGATGATAACTTTGACAAATTAATTAACTACCTATACTATATACTACGTTATTATTTAGATTAAAATAAATTTTGCTTGTAATATTTATTATTTTTAAAACAAATTTAATGTTTAAAATACATATCATAAACGAGGCACTAGATATTGATAGGGTTATTGAGTGTAAAGAAGACCAAACTATTTTAGAAGCAGCTGAAGAGCAAGATTTAAATCTTCCATATTCTTGCCGTGCTGGGGCTTGTTCTTCATGTACAGGGAAAATAGTACACGGAGAGGTAGACCAAACAGACCAAGCTTTTTTAGAAGATGACCATCTTGAGAAAGGTTTTGTATTAACTTGTGTAGCTTACCCTCAAGGAGATTGTAAAATTGAGTCTCATGCCGAAGAAGAAATATTCTAGAAAGTTGAAAAGTATTTAGGGAAATAATTATTTAACTACTCCTTTAGTAAATATAAAGATCAATTGTGTTTATCTACCCAAAGGGTAGATAAACACAATTGATCTTTATATTTACTAAAGGAGTAGTTAAATAATTATTTCAGTGTTACAACTGCACCAGCCTCTTCAAGTGTTTTTTTAGTTTCCTCTGCAGCCGCTTTTGTTAATCCTTCTTTTATCACTTTTGGTGTATTCTCTACTAATTCTTTAGCTTCTTTTAATCCTAGTTCTGTTACAGAGCGGACTACTTTTAAGATAGGTATCTTTTTATCTTTAGGTACTTCATCTAAACTTACATCAAATTCTGTTTTTTCTTCTACTGCTCCAATATCTTCAGAAGTTGAGGCACCTGAATTCATCATCATAACCCCTCCACCAGCAGATGCGTCAACATCGAATGTTTCTTCTATAGCTTTAACTAGTTCTGATGCTTCTAATAAAGTTAATGTTTTTAGTTCATCGATTAAAGTTGAAATTTTTTCAGTCATATTTTTATTTTATATTTTTTAATTCGTTTGTCAAAAGATAATTAGTTTAATTGATCTAAAGTTTTAAGGTAGAAATATCAATTTCGATTGAAGGCCCCATTGTACTACAAATATGAAAAGTTTTAAAATAACGTCCCTTTACACCAGGAGGTTTATTATTTTCAATTGAAGTATAGACAGCAATTAAGTTTTCTAATAAATCAGAATCAGTAAAATCACTTTTTCCAATTAATAGATGAACAATACCTGTTTTATCTGCCCTATATTCTAATTTACCCTTTTTAAATTCTTCTAAAGTTAATTTAACATCAGTTGTTACCGTACCAGCTTTTGGTGATGGCATTAAACCTTTTGGACCTAAAATTCTACCTAACTTAGCTAGTTTTGGCATCATATCAGGTGTGGCAATTAATATATCAAAATTTATATCACCTTTCGTAATTATTTCTATTAAATCATCAGAACCAATTATATCAGCTAATTCTTTATACTCGGGTGTAATACTTTCTAAAGGCATTAATACTGCAATACGTTTTGTTTTACCGGTTCCTTTAGGTAAAATTAGGGTACTTCGTAATTGTTGATCACTATATTTCGGATCAATTGATAAAGAAATATGTGCTTCAACTGATTCTATAAATTTGGCATTTGCAGTTTCTTTTAAAAGACGAATTGCATCATCTTGATTATATAAATGTTTTTCTATTTTTTGTCTGTTCTCTTTTGTTCGCTTATTCAATTTCCTCATTCTTTTTTAGGCCCGTTATTTAAAATTTGTTAAATGTTAATCAATTATTGTGATTCCCATATTTTTTGCTGTCCCTCCAATAATTTTAACAGCACTATCTAAGCTTTTTGTATTTAAATCTGGTAATTTAATTTCCGCTATTTTTCTTATCTCCTCAGCTGTTATTGATCCTACTATTTGTCTATTTGGTTCTGACGCACCTTTTTTTATATTCGTAGCTTTAACTAATAATACTGAAGCTGGTGGAGTTTTTAGTATAAATGTATAAGACCTATCTTCATATACCGATATTTCTACTGGAATAATCAAACCAATTTGGTCAGCTGTTTTTGCATTGTATTCTTTACAAAAAGCCGAAATATTAACACCGTGTTGACTAAGAGCTGGCCCTACTGGAGGTGCAGGAACAGCTTTACCTGCAGATAAAGCAAGTTTTATTATGCTAGTTACTTTTTTTGCCATATATATATATTTTTTTGAATTTAATAATTTTAAAATTAAAAATTTATTATAAGATTTCTAGTTTTTAATTTTTATCAGCAGCCAATTCCTAGTATTAGTTTTTATATGATACGCGCCCTGAAGGATTTGAACCCTCGACACTAGGTTTTGGAGACCTATGTTCTACCAACTGAACTAAGGACGCTTTAAAGACCAAATACAAAAGTATTAAAAGATAAGATAAACCAATTCTATCTTTTAGGTCAAATTTTAATTAATTAATCAATTAGTAGGTATAAAAAATTTATTCTATATTTTTTTATTAGCAGAGTCCATAAAAACTATAATTCTAAATTTACAAGATTAGAATAACGCATTAAATATTAAAAAACCTAAGGTATTTTGGGTCAAAAATTAATTTTGTAGATCCAATTGGACCATTTCTATGTTTAGCTATAATTAACTCAATTAGATTTTTTTCTAAAGTATCTTTATTATAATATTCATCACGATATAGCATAATAACAACATCTGCATCTTGTTCAATCGAATTATGAATAATTAAATGATTAGTTAAATAGTTTGAATAATCTGAAATATGTAAGTCATAAACAGGTGCTAACTTGTGGTATCTTATATTAGTTACTTTATCCCATGTTATAGAATATTTGCTTAAATTATTTAAAGATTTAAATCCTATTAATAATTTCGCACTAATAAAATTATTTAAGGCTAAATGATCAATTTTTTTCCAACCTTTATTAGTTAAGATTTTATGATTACTACTTATTAACAAAGACCAACCTAGGTTCGTTTCTAATTTATATACGGGTTTTTGACCAGTAAATTTAACATTACGAATTTTTTGCTTAGAAATATAATTACCGTTCCAACAAAAAATAGAATTTTCTTTTATTTTATTTATCTGCTGACTAGATTTTTTAACTGAAAAAGTAATGCAACCACTTTCTCTTAAATCCGCTAAGATTGGTCTTTTGTTTACTCTACTCTCTACATTTCTGCTTAATTGAGATAAAACAATAATTGGAATATTTAAATCACGGGCTAATTTTTTTAAAGCTCTCGTAATTTTAGAAAGTTCTTGGACTCTATTCCCGTCTTGGTTTACACCTTCAAGTAATTGCAAATAATCAATGACTACCAAACTTATTTGATTTGAAGATTCAAGATTAATTGTTTTTACTTTTAATTTTATTTCACCTACAGATAAATCAGGAGTATCATCAATAAAAAGTCTTAATTGTGATAAATCCTTAATCGTATTATTTATTTTAAGCCATTCAGTTTCTTTAATCCTTGAGGCTCTTAATCTTGTATTTGTTATTCCAACTTCGGAAGCCAATAGTCTATAAAGTAATTGTTGGCGAGTCATCTCTAAACTAAAAAAAATTACCCCTGTTTTATGGTTTTGAGCAATATTTTTTGCCAAATTAAAAGCAAAAGCAGTTTTGCCCATTGAAGGACGACCAGCAATTATAATAAGATCAGAATTTTGGAACCCTTGAGTTATTATATCAAACTCTAGAAACGTTGTTTTTAACCCAGGTAACTTTGGTATCCGTAAACCTTCTTCAATTTCCTTTAAAACTTGTTGTAATCCTTCTTGGACACTAATCATATGTTTTTTTGATTTAGTTTCAGAAATGAGAAAAAAACTTTGCTCAATTTTAGTAAAAATGATTTCTAATGGTATTTCTGTTAAATAACCACTTTCAATTATTTCCTCTCCAAGTTCAATTAATGATCTTCTTAAGTATTTTTCATAAATTAATGCTATATATTCTTCTAGATTACTTAAGGTATGCAT